TGATGGTACGTAAATGTAACTCGTTGTCCAAACAACTATTCAGAGTTCCTAGAGCTCCTTGTAAGGCTTGTTGGAAAACCTGTTGTCGTACTTGATTAATAGCTCTTTGTTGTTCAAAACGAATAGTTTCATTTTTATAATTTTCTAATTGTTCCAAACTTTTAGAAGTTGAATTAATCAAATTAAATTTTTCTCGTTCTATCTCAGAGTATCCATTCACTCGAAACTGATCCGCTTCCATTTCGACTTTCCGTAAGCGGGCCCGGGCTTTTTCCAGCTGTTCAATGGCCCCCTCGCGGAGTTCTTCTGAATTTTGAATTGTTTTCAAGATCCTCTGTTTTCGATTATCTAATAAATCACTTAATGAAAGTAGATTGTCTTTCCATTCATTTCAAAACTTCGACGACCCCTTCCCGAACCAAACATGAATCTTTCGATTCATTTGGCTCTCACGCTCAATTATTGCAATTATTTATGGGAAATTCCCATATATCTTTTTGAATGGAATGAGCCTATCCTCTTTTCTCTATTCATATTCCACAAGGAAAAAAAAAAATTGATCATTAATCCAAGACCAGAATATTCGGAGGACTCTTCTGACCAAACAAACAATTGTCAGCAAAGTTGTTTCTTTTTTTTTTCTTCAAATCCAAAGAATTTTTCTTACTTTATACATAACATAGGTCATCGATTCAGCATTGGATAAAAAAGAAAAAAATGAGGGGTTCAAATCATTTTATCGACATGAGTGTTCTATATCGAAAAAAAAAATCCCAACTATTAGAAACGATTTATGTATTAACATAGTAGTAGAAAGAGTACCATGCTGCGTCCGGACTTCAAACGGTTTAGCTTTAACCATGTTAATGGTCCCACATTATTGGTTGATAGAGAATCAAAGTTGAGTTACCAATGAATCACGAAATGCTATGGTTCTTCAATATGATTTATTCATTTTGTCAGAAGTAATTCGCGGGATCATGCACCTTTTCGTAGTTATAACGAGAAAAGTACAGTTGGTTGTATCCAACTTATTCTTGAAATAAACAACTCACACACACTCCCTTTCCAAAAAAAATCAATACACCAAGCACTACGCTTAGATTTATTGGATTTGTTGCTAAAATATCGGTATTAAATCCGAAACTCTCGGCGGATGGCCAGTAACCCAAAGAAATGAAAGAATCGGTTACATTTTTCATATGATCTCCTTTTATAGATAAAACTAATTATCTATTTCTTTCTATTGTTTTTTTTTTTTTATTTCCTATTTCGTTTCGAAATAGAGTAAAAAATATGTTGTAACAATCCTAAAAAAAAGTTCCATTCGACATTGGACTAAGAAGGGGAAGGAAGAAGGCGAGTTAGTATGCTAATGCCTCATCCTCAAATCAATCCTTCCCATAGGTTATTGGCCCAACGAATAAGTAATTGTAGGAGTGAAAGCTTCATATAATTCGAAAAAGCAAGAGCAGCAAGTCCAAGTAAATAAAATATGAAAAAAATACGTAATTTGTTTAGGATTAAACAAAAGGATTCGCAAATAAAAGTGCTAATGCTACAACCAGTCCATAAATTGTTAAAGCTTCCATAAAAGCCAGACTAAGCAATAAAGTACCTCGGATTTTTCCTTCCGCCTCGGGTTGTCTCGCGATCCCTTCTACAGCTTGGCCCGCAGCAGTACCTTGACCAACCCCAGGTCCAATAGAAGCAAGCCCGACGGCCAACCCAGCAGCAATAACGGAAGCGGCAGAAATCAGTGGATTCATGATAAGTTCCTCACACCAAAAGAAAGAAATGGTTAATGATACAATCAACCAATGAATTATAACTTATTATTCCATCGCTAAGATTTATCCAATCGAAGGAACTAAAAACTCCGAATTGAAGTAATAATATTATTGAATCGTCAGAACTACTTCAATCTCTCTTTTTTAGTTCCTACCCATCCACGTAGTTTTTGTGAATCCATACGACTTTTGTTCTTCCATTTCTTTATTTTTTCTAAAGCATTCTTTGAATTCTTCATTCTTTTTCTTGATTTAATCTCTCTATTCATTCAATATTCAATTCAAAATTACATTACAGACGAAACAGAAGGACTTCCATTGTAAGCCCTATCTAAATTCATAGTAGTAGGGCAGATATATCTTTAGTTCCTATATAACTAGTTAATATCTAATATAACATATACATGTGTTTCTTCCCTAACGTAAACCAATTGATATCTTGGATTCCATCGAATTCTAGAATCATTCTTCGAAACATCCACAAGGGTTGTCTTATAGCAATTCGATTCAATCCATCTAGTTGACTCCACTCTACCCTAACGAATGTTTTTTCTCGTTTTTTGTAAACCCACCCTTTCTTTTCTTTTGATAATTATCCCACATGGAGACACTCAATCTAAATGGACGAATGGATTTGGCCGAATCCTTGCATAGAAATATGAATAGTTGATTCATCGAAGTTCATGTAATTTATTATTTTTTTCTTTTGT